CGATATTGTAATAATCGTTGATCAGCAAGAAGAATATACGGCTCTTAGAGAATGTATCACTTTGGGAATTCCAACGATTTGTTTAATCGATACAAATTGTGACCCCGATCTCCCAGATATTTCAATTCCAGCGAATGATGACGCTATAGCTTCAATCCGATTAATTCTTAACAAACTAGTATTTGCGATTTGTGAGGGTCGTTCTAGCTATATAAGAAACCTTTCCTTTGATTAATAATAAGAAAATTAGAACTCCATAGATTTCTGGATTCGCTTATTATTCCCTAATCTCAAAAAGAGATAAAAAAATGGGCGATTATGTGATTAGTTGGTATACAAAATAGAATCTAGAATTCGGTTGAATCAAAATAATTTATTTTATTAAAGTTCTATTTCTGTCAGAGGGCAATATGAATGTTCTATCATCTTCCATCACCACACTAAAAGTTTTATACGATATATCCGGTGTGGAAGTAGGCCAACATCTCTATTGGCAAATAGGGGGGTTACAAGTCCATGCCCAAGTACTTATTACTTCTTGGGTTGTAATTGCTATCTTATTAGGTTCTGCCACTCTAGCTGTTCGGAATCCACAAACCATTCCGACTGATGGTCAGAATTTCTTCGAATATGTTCTTGAATTCATTCGCGACGTGAGCAAAACTCAGATTGGAGAAGAATACGTTACTTGGGTTCCCTTTATTGGAACGCTCTTTCTATTTATATTTGTTTCTAATTGGTCAGGGGCTCTTTTACCTTGGAAAATCATAGAGTTACCTCATGGGGAGTTAGCCGCACCCACAAATGATATAAATACTACGGTTGCTTTAGCTTTACTCACGTCATTGGCATATTTTTATGCGGGTCTTAGTAAAAAAGGATTAGGTTATTTCGGTAAATACATTCAACCAACCCCAATCCTTTTACCCATTAACATCTTAGAAGATTTCACAAAACCTTTATCACTTAGTTTTAGACTTTTCGGGAATATATTAGCTGATGAATTAGTAGTTGTTGTTCTTGTTTCTTTAGTACCTTTAGTAGTTCCTATACCGGTTATGTTTCTTGGATTATTTACAAGTGGTATTCAAGCTCTTATTTTTGCAACTTTAGCTGCGGCTTATATAGGAGAATCTATGGAGGGTCATCATTGACTAGTTTTGAACTATGTTTTTGCTTAGCTTAGCCCAAGTCAATGTATGCCTGTCTCAAGATACTATACTTAAGAAAAATAAACATCCAAAGTATGGTATATTACGAGCTAGAATCTAGAGTAATCGCAAATAAAGATTATGATATGAGCGAATTGTTGGAAAAATGGGAAAAAGATCTTTTTCCCATTTTTCTGGTTTGGCCCTTTTATCTTTACCTTCCTCAATTAATATTCTAGATTGTTCAGCCAATTTCAATAGTAAATCTAAATATTAATGATTTCGATTTTCGGTGTTGTATCCCATGTGCTGAGAACTAAAAGGGAAAAAAGGTTTATAAAAACTTAGAGTCCTAAAAAAGTTTTTGTTAGGAGAGGGGTTCAATTAGATATATGGAATCTAATGGCTCTAAGCGAACTTTTGTGGATGTTTCAAAGCAAATTTAGAGAATCCGATTGAATCTAAGATACGAATCGTTGGTTTACATTATGTAACAAAGGCATGTATATGTGATAATTGACTAGTTATATATGAACTCGAGATATATATAATTTGCCCTACTCCGGACCTGGCTTTCAAATAGAAGTCTTTTCCTTTAGTCTGGTCTATGGCTGTGAATTGAATGAATAAGAATAAGGAGATTAAATTGAAATAAAGACAAATAACGACGAACTCAAAGAATGATTCGGAATAGTTAAGTCCTAATTATTGGTTGTATCATTAACCATTTTTTTTTTATTTTTTGCGAGGAACTTCTCATGAATCCATTGATTTCTGCCGCTTCCGTTATTGCTGCTGGATTGGCCGTAGGGCTTGCTTCTATTGGACCTGGAGTTGGTCAAGGTACTGCTGCGGGTCAAGCTGTAGAAGGTATTGCGAGACAGCCCGAGGCGGAGGGAAAAATACGAGGTACTTTATTACTTAGTCTAGCTTTTATGGAAGCTTTAACAATTTATGGGCTGGTTGTAGCATTAGCGCTTTTATTTGCGAATCCTTTTGTTTAGTTTAACCGAAAAATACTGTAAGTATTTTTTAACTTTTAATTGCCACTTGCCCTTTAAAATTATAGCAAGATTTTACTCCTACAATTCTTCGTTGAGACAATAACTCTGGGAAGGACTGATGTGAGATTTGAGATATAGCCTGATACCTAATTATAACCTAATTCTAATTAAGTATCATTCTTAATTGGGAATTTCAATTGCAAAAAAAAAAGAGGGCGGGACGTGATACAAAAAGAACTCTGTTCTATTTTTTTAGTCTATCTATAAGGGGAGATCATATGAAAAATGTAACTGATTCTTTCCTTTCCTTGGGTCACTGGCCATCCGCCGGGAGTTTAAGATTTA